TGGTCTATAATATTAGGATACTTAGTGTCGGGAAGTTTTTACAGATTTTTGGCAGGGCTTGTTAGGCTAGTGAAAAGTTGATAAATATGTAAAAATTGATGCATATATATATATATATATATATAATGGATAGCCAATTCACATCTCAACTCTTTGGCTTATACGTTCTCGAGCCTTCCTTGGTTTAGGGGTTTGACAAGGAAAACAGGATTCTCTGAGCGTAGGGGGGTAGGGGGGTTTGACGCGCGAAAACCAAAGGGGGCATATAGTAAGTATAGTTGAAGAAAGAATGGATATGTTATGCACTTGATTTAAGAGTATGTAATTCTTAAGTTATGTCTTATAATGATTCACTTATATTGTCTTATGCAAGGAATATGTACTACCTTAAATTATGTTTGAATTTGCACTCTGAGATGCCAGATGAAAGGAAACCAAAAAAAGATAACGTTATGCATATAAGAGAACGCTCGGCATGGTGGGTAACGAGACATATGTACTACACATTGATCTTTAACCAGATGCCAGATATAATTATCCGAATGGGGGATTATTACAGTTATGTTCCTGAAATAGGAACCAGATGCCAGTAATAGTTCATATTGTGCTACCCCCACGATTAGTGTCCTTGATTCCATCATGCATGATATACCTTTATGTAAATTAGTTGGTGGTTTCTTACTACATTAATATGGTTATTTAAAATTATAGTTAATTATTCAAGGAAAAATTTGAGGTCAAATTTTTGGGGAGTAATCTATTTCCCAGGTCGAAATACTAGTATTTCTGAGTCTTAATAATATGCTTTATGTATACCTTAAAAGTTAGTACTTGCTTTATGGTCAAAATAATGAGCTGGTGATAATACATAGATGTATTAGCACATCAATGTAAAATCAGGCATATTATGTATTAAACCATAAGGGATGGATTACCCCAGAAAATAGTTTAGTTTAGAATTCTGGCTTTGGGAGCCAGGGGTGGGAGTTAAAATCTCTCTTTTCTGGGCGCTAGGGAGGAATTTAACCTCCGATCTTCGGATTACAAGACCGATGCTTTTAGGCTAAGCTACTAGGGCAGGCTCATTCTAGTGCTTTATTCTCTATTCATCCTGCTAGAGGGATTAAAACGAGGAATAGTGCGAAGTATAATACGGATGCGATTTGTCCAATAATAATAAATGGGTGTTCTACTGGTATTCCTCCGATTCATGTTAGGATGGCCATGTCTGCTACTAAGGTTCAGAATAGGAATTGGGTGATGGGGCGGAATGTTAATCCTCGTTGTTTAGAGGTGTGTAAAAGTGGTACTACTATTAGTACAAGAATAGAGAATAGTAATGCAAGAACACCACCCAGTTTATTAGGAATTGATCGTAGGATGGCGTAGGCAAATAGGAAGTACCATTCTGGTTTAATGTGTGGAGGAGTAACTAGTGGGTTTGCGGGGGTAAAATTTTCTGGGTCTCCTAACAGGTTGGGGGAAAATAGTGCCAGAAGTGTGAGAGCTATAAGTATGATTACGAATCCGAGAAGGTCTTTATATGTGAAGTATGGGTGGAAAGAGATTTTGTCTGCGTCTGAGTTTAGTCCAATTGGGTTGTTTGACCCTGTTTCGTGAAGGAATAAGAGATGGAGGATGGTTGCGGCAGCGATAATAAACGGTAGTAGGAAGTGGAATGCGAAGAATCGTGTTAGTGTTGCATTGTCTACTGAGAAGCCACCTCAGATTCATTGGACTAATATGTCTCCTATGTAGGGCACAGCGGATAACAGGTTTGTAATTACTGTAGCACCTCAGAAGGATATTTGACCTCATGGGAGCACATAGCCAACAAAGGCTGTTATTATTACTAGTAGCAGAAGGATAACACCAATGTTTCAGGTTTCTTTATATAGATAAGAGCCATAGTATAGGCCTCGGGCAATGTGTATGTAAATACAGATGAAAAAGAATGATGCTCCGTTTGCGTGTATATTACGAATTAGTCAACCGTAATTTACGTCTCGGCAGATGTGGGTTACTGATGAAAATGCAGTTGAGATATCAGAGGTATAATGTATAGCTAGGAATAGCCCTGTTAAAATTTGGGTAATTAAACATAGTCCTAGGAGGGATCCAAAGTTTCATCATGCCGAAATATTGGATGGTGCTGGTAGGTCAACTAGTGCGTCGTTAGCAATTTTAATGAGGGGGTGTGTTTTTCGTAGGCTTGCCATTATGGTTCTTGTAGTTGAATAACAACGGTGGTTCTTCAAGTCATTGGTCTCGGTTAAAGTCTGAGCAAGAATTATGACCTATTTTATGTTTTTATTATTGATGGCTTTGGTTGTGGGCTTGGTTGCTGTTGCTTCTAATCCCACTCCTTATTTTGCTGCTCTTGGGTTGGTGGTTGCAGCCGGGGTTGGGTGTGGAGTTTTAGTTGGTCATGGAGGTTCTTTTTTATCATTGGTTCTTTTTTTAATTTATCTAGGGGGGATGCTTGTGGTTTTTGCTTATTCAGCCGCTTTGGCTGCTGAGCCATTTCCGGAGGCTTGGGGTAATCGTTCTGTGCTGGGGTATGTTTTAGTCTATTTATTAGGGGTAGGCTTGGTAGCGGGGCTTTTTTGAGGGGGTTGATATGAGGGTTCTTGGGTTGTTGTGGATGGTTTGAAGGAGTTTTCTGTTTTGCGAGGTGATATTAGTGGTGTGGCTGTTATATATTCATCTGGTGGGGGAATGTTGGTTATTTGTGCTTGAGTATTACTTTTAACCTTGTTGGTTGTACTGGAGCTTACTCGTGGGTTGAGTCGTGGGACTCTTCGAGCGGTTTAAAGGAGAATTGGGATAGTGGCTAGGATAAGGGTCAAGAGGAAGATGGTTAGGTAGGTTTTGATTATTCCTCGTGTAATGTCATTTGTAATTTTTGCTATAATCGTTTGGGTTAGTGCTAGGCCTTTTGGTCCTATAGTTTCGAGTCATGTTTTGTCAAGTTGAGTGGCAGCTGATTGTCCTAAGGTGAGTTTAAGTTTTGGGAGGAGTCGATGAGTAATTGCGGGGAAAAATCCTAGTATGTTGGAGAAGTGATGTGTGGGTATCATTGGGGTAATTTTTACTTGTTTGCTGGTTATACTGGCTAAATCTATGGCTACTAGTAGGCCTGTAATGGTAACTATTAGGGCTGCTATTTTAAGGGTGGTTGGTATTGTTATAATTGGTGTTTTTATTGGTAGGAAGTTGTATGTAATAATAAACCCTGCAATGATACTTCCTCAGGCGAGTCGTTTAATGGAGTTAATAACTAATGGGTTATTTTCATTGATGGGGGATAGAGGTAGGAATCGTGGGGTTCCTATAATTACGAAGTATACTAATCGAAAGCTGTAGACTGCGGTAAATGATGTGGCGATTAATGTAAGGATTAGGGCTCAGGCGTTTAGGTGGGAGGTGTTTAGGGCTTCAATAATTGCATCTTTTGAGAAGAATCCTGCTAGGAATGGGGTTCCAGTGAGGGCTAGGCTACCAATCGTAAAGTAGGTTGAAGTGGCAGGTATAATATTAAATAAACCTCCTATTTTTCGGATATCTTGTTCGTCGTTTAGGCTGTGAATAATTGATCCTGAGCATAAAAATAGTATAGCCTTGAAAAAGGCGTGTGTACAGATATGAAGGAATGCTAGTTGTGGTTGATTTAAACCGATTGTGACTATCATTAACCCTAGTTGGCTTGATGTTGAGAAAGCTACAATTTTTTTGATGTCATTTTGGGTCAAGGCGCAGGTGGCTGTGAATAGTGAGGTTAGTGCTCCTAAGCAGAGGCAAATTGTTAGTACTGGTTGATTATTTTCTATGAGTGGGTGGAGGCGAATCAGTAGGAAAATGCCTGCGACAACCATAGTGCTTGAGTGGAGTAGGGCGGATACTGGCGTAGGACCTTCTATGGCGGACGGGAGTCACGGGTGAAGGCCAAATTGGGCTGATTTTCCTGTGGCTGCCAGGGTAAGCCCTATTAAAGGAAGTGTTATGTCAAAGTCTTTTGAGAGGGAAAAGATTTGTTGGATCTCTCAGGAGTTGAAGTTTATTGCGAGTCAGGCTATAGTTATAATTAGTCCAATATCTCCTACTCGGTTATAAATAACGGCTTGGAGGGCTGCGGTATTGGCGTCTGCTCGTCCATGTCATCACCCGATAAGTAAGAATGACATAATTCCTACCCCTTCTCAGCCAATGAATAGTTGAAATATGTTGTTGGCTGTGACTAGAATAATTATGGCTACTAGAAATGTGAGTAAATATTTGAAGAAACGGTTAATATTGGGGTCAGAGTGCATGTACCATAGTGCGAATTCTAGAATAGATCAGGTGACGTATAGGGCAATTGGGACGAAAATTAGTGAATAGTGGTCAAATTTAAAACTGATGTTGATGTCAAATGTTTGGGTATTTATTCAGTGTCAGTTTGTGATGATGCCTTCTGTTTTTAGGTTTAGAAAAACTATAAGTGGCAGGAGGCTGACGAAGAATGCGGAGCTAACAGCAGTTTTGGTTATTTCTGCTATTTTGGATTCTTGTTGGTTAGGATTTAGTGTGGTAAATAGTGGGTAAAGTAGGATAAAAAAGATTAGAAGGAGTGATGAGTGTATAATTAGTACCATTTTAGCTTCCACTTGGATTTGCACCAAGAGTTTTTGGTTCCTAAGACCAATGGATGAGCTGTTATCCTTTGAAAGCGCAAGGAAGCCATGGATTTTAACCTTGGTAGATAAGGATTAGCAGTACTTACTATTTTCTGTTCTTCCTTGGTGAGTAAGGAGGTTTTAACTCCTGTCTTTAGAATCACAATCTAATATTTTGGTTAAACTATACTTACAGTAGCATCATCCTCATATGAGTTCTGGTTTTGTAACTAGTAGGATAACTGGAATCAAGTGTAGGGTTATTAGTAAGTGTTCTCGGGTGTGGAATGGTTGAAGTCCTAGAATATGGTTTGGTGTTGGGCCTCGTTGAGATATAAGGAATATGTATAAGGAGTATCCGGCTGTAATTAGTGTGCCTAGTCCTGTAAGTAGAATTGTTCATGGGGATCAGTTGAATAAAGTTGTAATAATTATGAGTTCTCCTATTAGGTTAGGTAGGGGAGGGAGTGCTAAGTTAGCAAGGTTGGCGATGAATCATCAAACCGCGGTTAGTGGGAAAATCACTTGTAATCCTCGAGCAAGAATTATTGTTCGGCTGTGTGTTCGTTCGTAGGCTGTGTTAGCTAGACAGAATAGTGCTGAGGATACTAGTCCGTGGGCAATTATTAGGATGATTGCTCCTGAGAACCCTCATGGTGTTTGAATTAAGATTCCTCCTGCTACTAGTCCTATATGGCTTACGGATGAGTAGGCAATTAATGATTTTAGGTCTGTCTGTCGTAAACAGATTGAGCCGGTTATAACAATTCCTCAGAGAGCCAGGATAATAAATGGGTAAGCCAGTTCTTTAGACAGGGGGTCTAATATGACTATTATACGTATCATTCCATATCCTCCTAATTTTAGTAAAACTGCTGCAAGCACTATGGACCCTGCTACTGGGGCTTCCACGTGTGCTTTTGGTAATCATAAATGGACGCCATATAGGGGTATTTTAACTAGGAATGCGATTAGACAGCCTGCTCATCAGATTATGTGGCCCCATGAGTTAAGTTGTAGTGGTTGTGAATATTGGAGTACTAATATTGATAGGGTCCCTGTGGATTGTTGAAGGAGGAGTAAAGCAACTAGAAGTGGAAGGGATCCTGCTAAGGTATAAAATAGGAAGTAAGTTCCTGCGTTTAGGCGTTCGGTTTGGTTTCCCCATCGGGTAATAATGATTAGGGTTGGAATAAGTGTGGCTTCAAATATAATATAGAATATAATGATTTCTGTGGCACCAAATGCTATAATTAGGAAGGTCTGCAGGGAGGCGAGAAGTATAATATATGAGCGTTGTCGGCTGATTGGTTCGGGATTAATATGGTTTTGGCTAGCTAAAATTATTAGGGGTAATAATCAACATGTTAATACTAGTAAGGGGGTTGATAATGGGTCTGTGGCCATATATATGTTGGAGGAGGTTCACCCGGTTTCTGATGTTGATTTTAATCATGTTAGGCTGATGAAGGCAATTAGGAGGCTATGTGCTGTGGTAGTTGTTCATAGTCATTTAGGGGAGGTTAATCAGATTGTTGGAAATAGCATAATTGTGGGGATTAACACTTTTAACATTGTAGAAGATTAAGGTTTTGTAGGCGGTCAGTTCCGTGGGTACGGGCTGTGGCAACTAGTAGTGCTAGACCTGTGCTTGCTTCACAAGCGGAGAAGGCTAGGAGTAATATTGGGGCTGTGGAAAATCCTGTGGACTCGAATTGTAAGGCTCATAAGGCTAATGCAATGAATAGGGATAATATTATCCCTTCCAAGCATAGGAGTGCAGAGAGTAAGTGTGTACGGTGAAATGCTAGTCCTATTAATCCTAAAATAAATGCTGAGCTAAAGCTAAAATGTACGGGTGTCATAAGGGGGTCGTGGAATTAAACCACGATCTTCTGAGCCGAAATCAGAGGTCTTATTTTGGACTAACTCCCTTATTCTGCTCATTCTAGGCCACCCTGGGTTCATTCGTAAATTAGCCCCAGGGTTAATAGGATTAGGACTGTTGTGGCTCAAAAGAGTGTTTGGGTGGGGTTGTGGAGTTGGTCTCCTCAGGGTAGGGGGAGGAGGAGGGCAATTTCTAGGTCAAAGAGAAGGAATAGGATTGCTACTAAGAAAAAACGTAGGGAGAATGGTAATCGAGCAGATCCTAGGGGGTCAAATCCGCATTCGTATGGGGATAGCTTTTCTGTGTCTGGGTTTATCTGAGGTAATCAAAAAGATACAATTGCTAAGATTGTGGATAAGGCCACTGTAATAACTAGGATGGTTATGATTAAATTCATTATCTTTCCTTGGGGTTTAACCAAGACTGTGTGATTGGAAGTCACTTGTACTAGCTTTAATACTAGAAAGATTATGAGCCTCATCAGTAGATAGATACGTAGAGGAATAGTCATACTACGTCAACGAAATGTCAGTATCAGGCGGCGGCTTCGAAGCCAAAGTGGTGTTCAGATGTAAAGTGGTATTGGATTTGTCGTAGGAGACAGACTGCTAGGAAAGATGATCCAATAATGACATGGAGTCCGTGAAACCCCGTAGCTACAAAGAATGTTGAGCCGTAGACTCCGTCTGCGATTGTGAATGGTGCCTCATAATATTCTATGGCTTGGAGGGCGGTGAAATAGAAACCTAATAAAATAGTTAGTGTAAGGGATTGGATTGCTTGTTTTCGTTCTCCTTCTATAATGCTGTGGTGGGCTCATGTTACTGTAACCCCAGATGCTAGTAATACGGCGGTGTTAAGGAGTGGGACTTCGAAGGGGTCTAGTGGGATAATTCCTGTTGGGGGTCAACATCCTCCAAGTTCTGGTGTTGGTGCTAAGCTTGAGTGGTAAAAGGCTCAGAAGAACCCAAGGAAGAAAAATACTTCGGAAGTAATAAATAGAATTATTCCATATCGCAGTCCTTTTTGTACGGGAGGGGTGTGATGACCTTGGAAGGTTCCTTCTCGAATAATATCACGTCATCACTGGTATATTGTGAGAAGTAGGAGAATTATTCCCAGAGTTATTAGTGTTGTTGAGTGGAAGTGAAATCAGATTGCTAAGCCGGATGTTATTAGTAGGGCAGCAACGGCTCCGGTTAGAGGTCATGGGCTTGGATCAACTATATGATAGGCATGTGCTTGGTGGGCCATTAAACGTTTTCTTGCAGATATAGGCTTAGAAGAAGTACAAATACATAGGCTTGAATTATTGCTACTGCAACTTCTAGCAGTGTTAATAGGAAGAGCACAGTGGCAGTTAGAATTGCCACTGTGGGTATCATTGGTAGTAGGACAAATACGGCTGTAGCGATGAGTTGAATTAGTAGATGACCTGCGGTTAGGTTAGCTGTGAGTCGTACTCCTAGGGCTAGTGGTCGAATGAATAGACTGATTGTTTCGATAATAATAAGTACTGGAATTAGGAGGATGGGTGTTCCTTCTGGCAGTAGGTGTCCTAGGGCAACTGTTGGTTGATTTCGTATACCAATAATTACTGTAGCAAGTCAAAGTGGTACAGCAAATCCTATATTTAGTGATAGTTGGGTTGTGGGTGTAAAGGTGTATGGAAGTAAGCCTAGCATATTAATAGTAATTAAGAAGATTATTAATGAGGCTAGTAAGAGTGCTCATTTATGTCCTCCTACATTTAAGGGTAGTATTAGTTGGTTTGTGAATCGGTTAATAAACCATCCTTGAAGTGTGATGAGTCGGTTATTAACTCATCGGGATGATGGGGTTGGGTAAAGGATTCATGGTAGTGCAATTGCAATGGCAATTAATGGAATACCTAGGTAAGATGGGCTTGCAAATTGGTCAAAAAAGCTTGTTATCATGGTCAGTCTCAGGATTCAGTTTTGTGTTTTTCAGCACTTACTGGGGTTGGTTCATTTGGTGAGGTATGATTTAGGATTTTAGTTGGAATAATGGTTAGGAAAATTAATCAGGAGAACACTAAAATTGCGAATCAAGGGCCGGGGTTCAATTGTGGCATTTCACTGGGGGTGGTCGGGAATCACCAATCTTTGGCTTAAAAGGCCAATGCTTTGTCCAATATTTAGCTTCCTAGCGAGGCGTCTTCTAGTATTAATGAGGATCAGTTTTCGAAGTGTTCTAGTGGGACTGCTTCTACTACGATTGGTATAAAGCTGTGGTTGGCGCCGCAGATTTCAGAGCATTGTCCGTAGAATAGGCCTGGGCGTGAGGCGATAAAGGCGGTTTGGTTTAATCGTCCTGGGACTGCGTCTATTTTTACGCCTAGGGATGGGACGGCTCAAGAATGTAATACATCTTCAGCGGATACTAGAACTCGGACTGGGGACTCTATTGGGACAACCATTCGGTGATCAGTTTCTAGAAGTCGGAATTGTCCTGGGGTGAGGTCTTGAGTTGGGACTATATAAGAGTCGAAACCTAAGTTTTCGTAATCTGTATATTCATAGCTTCAGTATCATTGGTGTCCTATTGCTTTAATTGTTAGGTGGGGGTCATTGATTTCGTCTATAAGATATAAAATGCGTAAGGAGGGTAGAGCAATTAAGACTAAAATAACAGCTGGTAAGATGGTTCATACGATTTCGATTTCTTGGGAGTCTAGAATGTATTTGTTAGTGAGCTTAGTTGAAACCATTGCAATAATAATGTATAGGACTAAAGTGCTAATTAGGAAGACAATTATTAGTGCGTGATCGTGGAAATGTAGAAGTTCTTCTATAACGGGTGATGCCGCGTCTTGGAATCCTAGTTGTGTTGGATGTGCCATTAAGCCTTGGGCTTTAAGACATGCAGGGATTTAACCTACGATTTTACCTTGACAAGGTGATGTAATTTACGCTTTACTAATGTCTTTAGAAGGAAGTGACAGAGTGGTTATGTGGCTGGCTTGAAACCAGCATATGGGGGTTCAATTCCTCCCTTTCTCGTTAGTTTGATTGAATTTGGACAAATGCTGGTTCCTCGTATGTGTGATAAGGAGGAGGGCAGCCGTGAAGTCATTCTACGTTTGTTATAGTTAATTCTACAGATATTACTTCTCGTTTGGCGGCGAAGGCTTCCCATAGAATAAATAGGAATATGATTACTGCCACTAGAGAAATTAGTGATCCAATAGATGATACTGTATTTCAGAGTGCATAGGCATCTGGGTAGTCAGAGTATCGTCGTGGCATACCTGCTAGGCCTAGGAAGTGTTGTGGGAAGAATGTGAGGTTAACCCCAATAAATATTACGGCGAAGTGAATTTTTGTTCAGGTGCTGTGTAGGGTATATCCTGTTAGTAGCGGGAATCAGTGCACAAAGGCTGCTATAATGGCAAATACAGCACCTATTGACAATACATAGTGGAAGTGTGCGACTACGTAGTATGTGTCATGTAGAACAATATCAAGTGATGAATTAGATAATACGATTCCTGTGAGTCCTCCTACAGTAAAGAGGAAAATAAATCCAAGAGCTCATAGTATTGGAGTTTCTCATTTAATTGATCCTCCATGGAGTGTGGCTAATCAGCTAAATACTTTTACACCTGTTGGAATAGCGATAATTATTGTTGCGGATGTAAAGTATGCGCGAGTATCTACGTCTATTCCGACGGTAAACATGTGATGGGCTCATACAATAAAACCTAGAAGGCCAATAGCTATTATTGCTCAAACCATTCCTATATAGCCGAATGGTTCTTTTTTACCTGAATAATAGGCTACGACGTGAGAGATAATACCGAATCCGGGAAGAATAAGAATGTAAACTTCTGGGTGACCAAAGAATCAGAATAGATGTTGATAAAGAATTGGGTCTCCTCCTCCTGCCGGGTCAAAGAATGTGGTGTTAAGGTTTCGATCTGTTAGAAGTATTGTAATCCCGGCAGCCAAGACGGGTAGTGATAGAAGAAGTAACACGGCGGTTACAAGTACAGATCAGACGAATAAGGGTGTTTGGTATTGGGAGATGGCTGGGGGTTTCATATTAATGGTTGTAGTAATAAAGTTAATGGCCCCTAGAATTGATGATACACCTGCTAAGTGCAGTGAGAAAATTGTTAGGTCTACTGATGCTCCCGCATGGGCTAGGTTACCTGCTAGGGGCGGGTATACTGTTCATCCTGTTCCGGCCCCAGCTTCAACACCAGAAGAGGCTAAGAGGAGCAGGAATGATGGGGGCAGAAGTCAGAAGCTTATATTATTTATTCGTGGGAATGCTATGTCTGGGGCTCCGATTATTAGTGGTACGAGTCAGTTTCCAAACCCTCCGATAAGGATGGGCATTACTATAAAGAAAATTATTACAAAGGCGTGAGCAGTGACGATAACATTGTAGATTTGGTCGTCGCCTAGAAGCGATCCGGGTTGGCTTAGTTCAGCCCGGATAAGGAGGCTTAAGGCGGTTCCCACTATTCCAGCTCAGGCACCAAATACTAGATAAAGGGTACCAATGTCTTTGTGGTTAGTAGAGAAGAATCAGCGCGTGATTGCCACAGGTAGGGTGGCCGAGCGTTTAGGCGGTGGGTTGTAGCCCCGAAGACAGAGGTTTAAGTCCTCTCCCTACCACAGCCCTGTGGTGTAGAACATATTGGATTGCAAATCCAAAGACGTAGATTAATACCTGCCGGGGCTTTTCCCGCCTTGCTGAGTCAAACGGCGGGAAAAGTAGATGGATGCTCGCTGGTTTGAGCGTTTAGCTGTTAACTAAGAGTTTGTAGGATCGAGGCCTTCCCATCTAGTAAGGCCTTAGTTTAATAAAAATGTCTGATTTGCAATTAGGAGATGCAAGTTAATTTCTTGTAGGTCTTAGTCAGGGACTAGAAGATTTTCACTTCTACTTAGAGCTTTGAAGGCTTTTGGTCTAATATTATCCTAAGTCCCTAGGTGGTTAGTATTATAATGGTAGGAGTCATTGGTAATAGTCCTAGGGCGGCTGTAATAAATAGGGCTAGGAGTAGGGAGGTTTGGGTTGTTTGAGTTCGTCAAGGGGTGGTTGAGTTGGTTGTGTTAGGGGAGATGGTTAGTGTTATTGCGTAGCATAGTCGTAAGTAGAAGTATAGGCTAATTAGGGCGGCTAGGGCCATGGTTGTGGCAATAAGGGGGAGGTCTTGTTTTGTTAATTCTTGTAAGATTAATCATTTTGGTAGGAAGCCTGTGAGTGGGGGGAGGCCTCCTAAGGATAATAGCACTAGGGCAGTGGTGGATGTAAGGATTGGGTTTTTTGATCAGGTTGTTGCAAGTGTATTAATTTTGGTAGTGAATGATATTTTGAGGGTGAGGAATGCTGCGGATGTTATGATGATATATGTTCCTAGTGCAACTAGGGTTAGTTGAGGGGCATATTGGATAACAATAATTATTCAACCCATGTGGGCGATTGAGGAGTATGCTAGGATTTTTCGTAGCTGGGTTTGATTTAACCCTCCTCATCCTCCTACTAGTGTTGATGCGAGTCCTAGCAAGGTTAATAGTAAGGGGTCAATGGTTTGGGCTGTTTGAATAATCAGTGCGAATGGGGCGAGTTTTTGTCAGGTAGATAAAATTAGTCCTGTTAGTAGGTCTAGGCCTTGTAGGACTTCTGGTATTCAAAAGTGTATTGGTGCAAGTCCAATTTTAAGTGCTAAGGCAGTTATGAATATTGTACTAGCGATAGGGTTAGATAAGTCGTTGATGCTTCATTCTCCTGTTATTCAGGCATTTGTTGTGCTGGCAAATAGGATTATTGCTGCTGCGGTAGCTTGGGTTAGGAAATATTTTGTGGTTGCTTCTACTGCACGGGGGTGGTGGTGTTGTGCTATTAGGGGGGTGATTGCTAGGGTATTAATTTCTAAACCTATTCAGGCGAGTAGTCAGTGGGAGCTAGCAAAGGTTAAGGTAGTTCCTAGTCCTAAGCTGGATAGCAGAATTATAAGTACGTATGGGTTCATTGGCGGAGGAGGGACTTTAACCGTCATGTTCGGGGTATGGGCCCGAAAGCTTTATTAGCTGACCCCGCCTTAGAAAGTGGTGTAGAGGAAGCACCAAGAGTTTTGATCTCTTGAGTATGGGTTCGATTCCCTTCTTTCTAGGAACTGAGGGGATTTTAACCCCTATAAGTCACTCTATCAAAGTGGTCCTTTGGCATTCAGGCACAGTTCCTTGATTATAGTTGTGGAGGGAGCCCTGCTAGTGCGATAGGTAGGGCGGTGTGTCATAGCACAAAGGCGAGTGTTAAAGGGAGGAAGTTTTTTCAGACCAAGTGTATTAGTTGGTCATACCGGAATCGTGGGTAGGAGGCTCGTACTCATAGGAATAAGATCGATAGTAGTGCGGCTTTAGTTATGAGGTTGATTGTTGTGAGTTCTGGGATGTTTGGGATATGTGAGGCTCCCAGAAATAATACAGCTGATAAGGTATTTATTAATAGGATGTTGGCGTATTCGGCTAGGAAGAACAGGGCAAATGGTCCTCCTGCATATTCCACGTTGAAGCCAGATACTAGTTCTGATTCTCCTTCTGTTAAGTCGAATGGTGCTCGGTTTGTTTCGGCTAGTGTTGAGATATATCACATTGCGGCGAGGGGTCAGGCGGGGATAAGTAGTCAGATGCTTTCTTGGGTAATGTTGAATGTTTGTAGTGTATACCCCCCTGAAAAGATAATTACAGAAAGGAGGATAAGTCCTAGGCTTACTTCATATGAAATTGTTTGGGCTACAGCTCGTAGGGCCCCAATTAATGCATATTTTGAGTTTGATGCTCAGCCTGATCCTAAAATTGAATATACTGCAAGGCTTGATAAGGCTAAAATGAATAGAATTCCTAGGTTAAGATCGGTTACTGGGTGAGGCATAGGTATTGGCGCTCATAGGGTTATGGCTAGGGTTAGTGCTAGTATTGGGGTAGCTAAAAATAGGAACGGAGATGATGTGGAGGGGCGGACTGGTTCTTTAATAAATAGTTTTACTCCATCAGCGATGGGTTGTAATAATCCGTAGGGTCCTACTACGTTTGGCCCTTTTCGTAGTTGCATATATCCTAGTACTTTTCGTTCAACTAGTGTTAGGAAGGCCACTGCTAGGAGAACGGGTACGATGTAGGCCAGGGGATTGATTAGGTGGGTTATTAGGATGTTTAGCATGAACTGGGGAGAGGATTTGAACCTCTGGTTAAAAGGGCTTAGGCCTTTCGCAATTTACCATGCTCTGCCACCCCAGTATGTCCTTATTTTGGCCAGCTGGGATTTTGGCTCTCCTTTTGCTTTATTTATTTGTTTTCATAAATTAAGGGTGGGGCGTGCTTTAGGTATGGGCCCCTCTTTTCCGATCCTTTCGTACTGGGAAAAGTAGCGTTACAGATAGAAACTGACCTGGATTGCTCCGGTCTGAACTCAGATCACGTAGGACTTTAATCGTTGAACAAACGAACCCTTAATAGCGGCTGCACCATTAGGATGTCCTGATCCAACATCGAGGTCGTAAACCCTCTCGTCGATATGGACTCTGGGAGAGGATTGCGCTGTTATCCCTAGGGTAACTTGGTTCGTTGATCGGCTTTGGTAGCCGGATCATGTTTGGTCAGATGTTCTGTGGCTTAGAGATGTCTCTCTTGGTTTTAGGGAATTTGTCCCAGTCCACTTGGAGGCTTGTTTTTCCTCCGTGGTCGCCCCAACCGAAGGTAAAATTTCATATTCCACAAAGGTTTTTACTTTTTATTGAGTTGCTTGACGTGGTTGAGTTTTGTACCTTAAGCTCCAAAGGGTCTTCTCGTCTTGTATTATTATGTCCGCTTCTGCACGGGCAGATCAATTTCACTGACTTGAAAGGGGAGACAGTTAAGCCCTCGTTTAGCCATTCATACAGGTCTCTATTTAAAAGACAAGTGATTGCGCTACCTTTGCACGGTCAAAATACCGCGGCCGTTGAACTTGTAGTCACTGGGCAGGCTGGACCTCCTATACATGGCTGCGTTGCAGGAGGCGATGTTTTTGGTAAACAGGCGAGGCTTGTGTTTGCCGAGTTCCTTCCCTTTCTTTTAGTCTTTCCTTTAAATGGCACTCCAGTGTGGGGTTAACGATAGTTGAGTTGTGGGGTTTTCTTGTTTTTTTTATAGTTCACATTGCCCTCTTGGGTTGAGTTCGTTAATTGCCAATGGTTGGTCCGTTTTGGCTTACACTTGTGCTTGGAGAAGGGCGGGCCTTCTTGTTACTCATTTTAGCATAATTTCTTCCATGGGGGCATGGATTAGCCTAATAGTATTTAGGGGAGTAAGATTTTTTATCAGAATAATAAACTTTTTTCTGTCTGAGCTTTAACGCTTTCTGTTTAGGTGGCTGCTTTTAGGCCCACTAGAACAGCATGTTTTATATATTATGATCTTTATCCTCCTGGATAAGGTTGTATCCTTTGTTAAAGGGGCTGTACCCCCTTTAACTAACTCTCGTGTTTTTCTCTTGGTGTCTTGGTTAGTGCTTGTTTGATTTGAGGCGTACGAGGCTGAACTTCTATCCATTTCTTAGGCAACCAGCTATCACCAGGTTCGGTAGGTCTGTCACTTCTACCCGGAGCTCTACCCACTCTTTTGCCACAGAGACGGGTTGGCCCTTAATAGGCTGTCTCGGGGTAGCTCACCTGGTTTCGGGGTTTCAAACTAAAGGTCTCTTTGCTTGTGTTTACTGGCTAAATCATGATGCAAAAGGTACAAGGTTTAGTCTTTGCTTTTTGGTACTTATATGGGTTGTTTCATTTCTCTTTCAGCTTTCCCTTGCGGTACTATATCTATTGCTTTGGTTGAACCTTTTCTGTCTCCCATACTCAGGTAAAAGAATGGTTTAATTTTTGGTGTTTGGCCTATTCTATTTTATTTATATTATTTGGTTATATTGGTGGATAAGCTAGCTGTTTGGTTCAGGGTGATCCAACTTGCATGGATGTCTTCTCGGTGTAAGTGAGATGCTTAACTAACTCAGCCACGCCCTGGGTTTGATCCAAGTGCACCTTCCGGTACACTTACCGTGTTACGACTTGCCTCCCCTTGTCAGTGCTAGTTTATTAAGTATTTTTGGTGCATTTTGACAGGGGAGAGTGACGGGCGGTGTGTACGCGTCTCAGAGCCGGGTTCAAAGGGACACTCTATTTCCTTTTTACTACTAAATCCTCCTTCAAGCATTATTTCATGTTGCATGTTCGTAATATTCTGTTATAGAAAATGTAGCCCATTTCTTTCCATTTCATGCGCTACACCTCGACCTGACGTTCTGGGTTGTGCCCATTTTGCTTACTTTTATTACCTTCACAGGGTAAGCTGACGACGGCGGTATATAGGCTGGGGTGGCTAGAAGTGGTGAGGTTTAACGGGGGTTATCGGTTCTAGAACAGGCTCCTCTAGGGGGGTCTGAGACACCGTCAGGTCCTTTGGGTTTTAAGCTAATGCTCGTAGTACCCTGGCGGACATCTAATTGTAGTCGGATGTCTAAGTTTATGGCTGAGCATAGTGGGGTATCTAATCCCAGTTTGTTTCTCAGCTTTCGTGGGGTCAGGTTGATTTATTAAAGCTACTTTCGTGTTTGGGCTTCGGATGCCTAGAAGCGTATGACGGCCAAGGGGCCATTTGGCTTTATTTTTATTTATCCTTAACCACCCTTTACGCCGTCGTAGAATCAACTAGGGCCTCTCGTCTAACCGCGGTGGCTGGCACGAGTTTTACCGGCCCTTTTAACCTTAACTGAGTCAAGTTTTCACTTATGGCTTAATATTTATCACTGCTGAATTCCCTTGGGGGTGTGGCTAGGCCAGGCGTCTTGGGCTAAATTTTGTGCCTGATGCCCGCTCCTCGTCCCCGGGAGGGGGATTGAGGGCATACTCACTGGGTTGCGGAGACTTGCATGTGTAAGTTAAGTTAGAGCTGATAATAAGGTCGGGACCATGCCTTTGTGCATGCGGAGTTTTTTAGGACTCATCTTAGCATCTTCAGTGCTATGCTTTGTATTAAGCTACGCTAGC